ATCGATTTATTATGTTGTAGGAGCTTCTAATTATGAATCATAATTGGAGGAGTTAGACCTCGGCAGAATAAATCAAGAAAAAGAACCGTCTTTTTTTTTGATTTATATTTATATATATACAATACAAAAAAGTGTGTGGATATTGATACATCTCATTATTCTTTGTAGTACAATACTTCAGTGGATTTCGCTTCATTTATCATTTAGCTCAGTTTTCGTTTTCAAATTTCAATAAAATAAGGAGTTTTTATGTCACGTTACCGAGGGCCTCGTTTCAAAAAAATACGCCGCCTGGGGGCTTTACCGGGACTAACGAGTAAAAGACCTGGAGCCGGAAGCGATCTTAGAAACCAATCGCGCTCCGGGAAAAAATCTCAATATCGTATTCGTTTAGAAGAAAAACAAAAATTGCGTTTTCATTATGGTCTTACAGAAAGGCAATTACTTAAATATGTTCGTATCGCCGGAAAAGCCAAAGGATCAACGGGTCTGGTTTTACTACAATTACTTGAAATGCGTTTAGATAACATCCTTTTTCGATTGGGTATGGCTTCAACTATTCCTCAAGCCCGCCAATTAGTTAATCATAGACATATTTTAGTTAATGGTCGTATAGTAGATATACCGAGTTATCGTTGCAAACCCCGAGATATTATTACAGCAAGGGATGACCAAAAATCGAGAGCTCTGATTCAAAATTATCTTGATTCATCCCACCATGAAGAATTGCCAAAGCATTTGACTCTTCACGCATTCCAATATAAAGGATTAGTCAATCAAATAATAGATAGTAAATGGGTCGGTTTGAAAATAAATGAATTACTCGTCGTAGAATATTATTCTCGTCAGACTTAAACCTAACTAAAATAACAAACCAAGGGTTCGTACAATTTTTCCCTTTCACTTAAGTTAAGTAAAGGGACACAAGGTAAGGAATTGGATCCGGAGATTTGTATTTTTCTCCCATTCATGTATCATAGATCAGTAGGCAGATCTTTATTCCCTGCCCGTTCTTTCTTTCCTTCCGTATCACAGAAATTAGGAATTGAGAATCTATCTCAAAGAAAGGCCTGAAGCATTGGTGAATTGGGTGGAGATACGGAAAGAGAGGGATTCGAACCCTCGGTAAACAAAAGCCTACATAGCAGTTCCAATGCTACGCCTTGAACCACTCGGCCATCTCTCCTACATAATGATTATGACCGGGAATCCGAGCGAATTGCGAGTTGTTCATATTCGATTGTTAGATGGGTACAGACACTCGAATCCATTCTAGCTATAAAAATGGAAAACTTTTCATCAAAGAAAGAATTTTTTCTTCTTTGGATCTTAATTTCAGAAAAACCTCTCGAATTCTCCTAATCCGCAAGATAAATTCTTTGATTCTTCTACTTTGATCAAATCGGAATAGTTCCTTTCATTCTTATACTACTACATTTATACTACTACATTTGGATGAAATCGAATCGGATTCTAATATTTCTTATTTTTTATCGACCCCTTTCAAAAAGAAAAAATTTGATATGAGTCTGCTTTTATGTTATTTCGTACTGTAAAATTCCTTTACTTGTGGGATCGTTTTCTCACGAGAGTTAATGAAAAGAATTATAGAATGGATTTCTACCTATGCCTAGATCGCGGATAAATGAAAATTTTATTGATAAGACCTTTTCAGTTGTGGCCAATATCTTATTACGAATAATTCCGACAACTTCAGGAGAAAAAGAGGCATTTACCTATTATAGAGATGGTGTGATTTGATTATTTTTTTATTTACCGCTTCGGTCTTAGGAGAAAGACGGAAGATTCGGGATAGAAAAGAACGAAAAAGATTATTGAAAAAATCTACGCTTGTTGAAGGTGAAGTTTCTAGATAAAACAATTCCTTCTGTCGTGTATCCCCGATTAATGCAGCCTCAGATGCTTCAATTGTGGATTCGAGTATTGAGCGAAAGGTTACACCTATGGGTTCTATATTACAAGCCAACCCTACCATACTAGACTAGTACCAATAGGCCGCATAGGGGAAGAGGCGCTACGCCTAGGAATCAACAACACGAAAACTTTGTTTAAAATTACCGCTTTTCCTTATCGGGATCGGGACTAAAAAGAATGGTTGGGATAACAAACATCCATCTCGTTGGTACTTTGGATACCCTTAGAACCATAGAAGACTGTTGAAGTGATTAATTCCTGGAAATTAAAGGGCGTTGAGAACAAAGAAATTGTTGGAGTTTACATTTTTATCTAGTACCAGTATCAACACGCGTGATGTTAAGAAAATATCTTTTGCAGAAAGGTTGGCTAGAGATTTCTTGTAAAAACGTTAGCCCCACTGAATTCATAATGAGAATATTTCAATCTTTTTTGATTCCATGTATTATTTTCATTATGCACATAGGGGAGGAGCCGTATGAGATGAAAATCTCATGTACGTTTCTGGAACGGAGAATTCTTTGAATCGAATGACGACCGTAACGGATGTCAGCTCAATCGGAAG